TTCTACTATTTTATTACTTTCTACTTTACTCTTTTATTTTCTTTTAATAAATTTCCTATTATTAAATTAATATATTGAATTAAATACATATTAGTTAATTTAATTAAATATTAAATAATATGAGACTCGAAATGAAAGTACCCTTCTCGCATACATTCCCCATTACGTTGTCGGAACAAAAATATTGCATGTATCAATATGGATGGAAATATTTAGTACATGAAATAGCTATTTGCTAGATATATAAATAGATATATAAGATATAACTAATAAAACGGGTCTTGTGTTCTGGAATTGGAATCAAAGAAAGATATTTAAAATGGCTCGTATGCTGTGACTTGGAATAAATGTTTCCCGGTAAAGGAAGGGAATAGTAATTTATTCATTCCTAATTTATTCCTATAGAACGTCTAGGAACAAGAAGATTAAATCGGATATATCGACAGATTCCCGCGTAGTCCAAAGAAAAAAAAGATCCAATTTCATCTCTATCGAATTTTAATATCAGAATAGTGGATATAATTATGATGCAATGGGTTAGGTCCACTTACTTTTTATTTTGTTGATTTCTAATCAATTTAATTGGAATAATGGAAAATAGGAAAGGAATAGTAATATTTGAAGATTTAACGAGACGACTTATCCTTACATTCATTATAATATTTAATATAATATTTCTAATAACTAATAATTATATTATTTATTTAATAATTAATAATATATTTAATTTATTTAAATAATAATATATTTTATTTAAATAGCAAATTTATAACCATACTATAATTAATTATAATGTTATAATTTTGATTATATATTAAAATATTAAATTATACGGTTTGTTACTTTTTTTTTTATTACTTTATTACAAAGATCAACAATATCTTTATTGGCACTTCAAATATGAATGCCGGAGTTTTATGATTTATGAAAAAATCAAAGCCCCTTATCGGATTTGAACCGATGACTTACGCCTTACCATGGCGTTACTCTACCACTGAGTTAAAAGGGCTTGTTTGATCCAATTCCTGAATAAAGACACTATGAGTTTAGTATATATACTTATTATAATAGATGTACATAGATATATCTTATAATAAGTATAAGGGTTCATTCAGGAATGAAAAATTTTCTTTATCCAGTAAAAGTAAATTTAATAATTTAATATAATTTAATATAGAGTATATAATATAGGTAAAATAAAACGGTTTATTGATATTGGATTTGATAAATATCAATACAATGAATTGTTTCAAGACTATCCTAATTGACATCATAACTAAATTCATTTGAGTGATACATGTATCCACTAATTTAACATAGATCCAAGATATTTCATTGAATCATTGATAAAGAGATTCGGATAAAGAGATTCGGCGGGGCCTTTGAACCAAACTTTTATCGAAAAAAATTGTATAGAAAGAATCGTGAAAGACGGAAAGATCCTTCGTATCGAGTCATACCATTCCATTATATTGACAATTTTAAAAAACTATTCATACTATGAACATAGTATGATGGCGGTCGTGCAAGTCTGCCCCCATCGTCTAGCGGTTCAGGACATCTCTCTTTCAAGGAGGCAGCGGGGATTCGACTTCCCCTGGGGGTAGGGTACTACGAAAGGAAGTTGATCGTGGATTATCAATAAGCCTGGAATTGATTCTTCCTGGGTCGATGCCCGAGCGGTTAATGGGGACGGACTGTAAATTCGTTGGCAATATGTCTACGCTGGTTCAAATCCAGCTCGGCCCAATAATTTGCCGATCCGCCATGAAATGATATAATATAACCCATTTGTTGCTCTCCAGAAATGCCCGATACCCCAATCCCAATACGGAAGAAATCCATTTTATGATATATCTATACCACTATTTATTTACTCTCTTTTTACAAGAAATTCTGATCTTGCTAATGATCTAGATTCATATCAGGATCCGTAACTATAAAGTCAAGTTTAAGGAAAAGAGTAAATAAAAAAAACTTTTTTGATTGAACGAGTGATTATCCAATTGATTTGGCAATAACGAAAGGATTACTAGTAATACCGGCTGCTCTCACTAAAGTACATATACATATGGGTATCGATATATCACACTCGCAGCTCTGTTACAACACGCCAATTCTAATCGAAATTGAAAGGGTTAGAATGAAATCATAAAAATATGTATACTTTATTTTATTATGGTATTTACTTGGGATTGTAGTTCAATTGGTCAGAGCACCGCCCTGTCAAGGCGGAAGCTACGGGTTCGAGCCCCGTCAGTCCCGACGAATCCAAATCCAATAAAAAACTATATCAATTCATCTCTCTATTTTTTGTGAAAAGAAGTCCAAATAACATAATTTCATTCCCAACAGTGATCCCTCTTCTTGTTTTCTTTTTCGTTTCACATTTATCATCAACCAAATGGGGGAATTTCCATTTCTTCGACTAGTACCGATTCGATTGATGGGAGAGAGGCATATGTGGATTAGTACAATTATTATTAGCATCAGATTCAGGATTCCACGGGATACCGTACTGTACTGGGTCTGGCTTTTTCAATTACTCCCGATCTGTGAAATATGAAATAGAGTATTGTATGTTTCCCGGGAGTACATACATAAATGGAATTTGTACAATATAAAAAAAATTGAACATAGTTACTGTGTTGTGTATAGAATAGTATAGAATACTTTTTTTTTTAAGATTAAAATAAAAGTATATCCTTTTCGGGCCCTATTTTGTGTAACCTCAATTTCAAATTTTACTAATTTGAAATAATCTATCTCATTCAAATTTCGCATTGAGCTTTTGATATATGCGTCCCATTACTAATCCAATGAAAGAGGATATTCAAAAAATAAAGATCAAACAAGGATCACTTTTTTATTAGCGAGGTAATGAATTTTTTTTTTTTATAAGGGTTTTTCCTTGAAAGAACAAACTTTTTAAATTTATATATAAATATATAAAAAAATAGTTAATTTGATGGAATATTCGATTTTTTTATACCGGAATTTGTACTCGTCTTTATCATACTTCTTTTGTTTTCCAAGAAGATTGGATCATTAAAAAAAGGAGTTTATAACTTAGCTCCTTCCTTTTTTTCATTGAGCTTCTATTGTTTGTTGGGGTTTGTTTAGAACCAATGGTAAGTGGAAAGGCGGTTAGATGATACTTCATCAGATGATTGTACAAAGAGGGCGGTAGGTTATAGAAAAGAAAGAATGGAAAAGAATGATAAATAAATAAAGGAATTATTGATTGTATCGGGAATCAAATTTTGAGTTCAGTATGGATAAAAGATCGTCCTATGTTATACTATTCAATTCTTGACGATGAATCGATTTGATAGCTCCGATATTGTTATTCATGATATTGATCCGATTCGATATCATCGAGATGTAATGCATCCCATTGAATTTACAGGCGAAAGATTTATTATCTCTATGGGATTAACTCCCGAGTTATTGCGAATTAAAGAAAAATTAAACAATGAGATTATGGAAGTAAATATTCTCGCATTTATTGCTACTGCACTGTTTATTCTAGTTCCTACTGCTTTTTTACTTATAATATACGTAAAAACAGTCAGCCAAGGTGATTAATTTGAATTAAACTTGATTTTTTATTTCTTATCAATAATTGCAGAGAAGAAAAGGATAAAAATTTCGCGTCTTAAATGAAATGGGCAGACTAGAATCAGTCGTATTCTATGAGATACGATAGTATGGTAGAAAGATTCAGATATTTCTTTCTACCATACTATCTAGTATTGTTATTGTAATGTATAAAGTTGTATTGTAATGCGGGTTAATTTAATATAGATTAATATAGATCAATCTACAATAGTATCATCATATTCCTTTTCTATATATATAGAAATCGATTAAATTACGTATATATAATATATATAGTGATAATGTATATTATATAGTATCCCAATTCTATTTCTTTGCTTTATCTATTTGTATTTAATTTGTGTTGATTTGAATTAAATTAATTTGAAATAATCGAAAGCGACTTTTACGATTAGAATTCCTAGATTTCTGATTATTTTCAATATGAATCCCGATCGAAAGAATCAATGACTTCTTCGATGGGTATAATAAAATAATCTTTTAGTTAGCATTCCGACGAAGAAGTCATTGATTGACGAGTTGACAAATGATCCATGGGAACTTCTTCGGATTTCGAAAAAGATTAGTAAAACCCGTCGACTTTTAACATTTGAACCATGATATGAAATGGGTTCAATAAAACAAGCAAAACATAAATAAAATTTCTAAAATAGTAAAACTAAAACAAGCGGCGCAATATGTGACTCGCCCAAGACAATATTTTAGGATGTGCAGTATCTCGTTGGACAACTACTATGTTGTTTCCCAATGTGTATCCACGTAATGGAATAACCGAATTGTTTTCTCTTTGATCTTTGAACAGTAAAGAGGTAAACAAAATAAAAAAAAGTTCCGTTCTTCCTCATGGCCCATATCTAACTTTGGTAAGAGTCAGTTCATCGAAATAGAAAATTTATGAAGAATTCAGTTGGAATAAATTTCCTACCATTTGTATTCCTTTTACTTTTTTTACTTTCAAAATACGAACACGGAAATAATTGAAATATTTCTTTGATTGAAAGAGTATTCTTCATATATATTTATTATTCATAGAATACATTACTCAACTAAAATCCAAGAGAATTTCGAAATGAAGATATTTTTCATTTCTATTTCAATTTAAAAATAAAATTTTAAATTGAAATAGTGAAATTTTAAATAAAAAAAACTTTGCCGAACGATCTATAAAAAAAAAGTGATACTGTTTAGTTCCTAAACTCAATTAGTAGTACTTCTAGAGTCCACTCCTTCCCCATACTACTAGTGAAAGGGAAAACGTAAAGACTACCATTAAAGCAGCCCAAGCGAGATTTACTATATCCATGTGAATTATGTCCTCTATCTCTATGAAGGAATTATTCAATTATTGTTCACTAATAAATAATAGGGGAATCACTGGC